TTTTTAAACTTTAAGAATTCTTATCCAAATAACATAAATAAAAAAAAATTCTATTTCTTATTGATCAGTTCAAAACATTAGGCTGTGAATTATATAGAACATATAACAAAAAAATAAGTTATTTTTGAGTCAGTTCCAATTCAAATTATTCCAAAGTTTTATTATTTTTTTATATTTGTTGGCACAAAAAAACTTTTTGAATTGCCGGTCGAAAGAGATTTTGATAATGAAAAGGCTTTTAATGCTGCCCAATATCCCTTCTTTTTCCAATAATTTTTACGAATACGTTTTTTTGACATAGAAGTACGTTTTTTGGGGACTGCCATTCAAAATTAAGAGATTACTACTCATTGCTATAGTTGGATGTGAAAGACATCTATCTATCTATTTTATAGATGAGAATACACCTAATTTTTGTATTATTCAATTTTAATTGAATAAGATTTTTAATCAATTTTTAAAAAGATAGCTTCCTCCATACAAAAAGGTCAAAGGGTAGTTTAGTAATTACTTCGTTTATTTTAATTGACAGATCTCATAGTGTCTCCTATAAACCTATAAAACTAAATATATTTTATTGAAATGGAATGGAAGACAATAGAGAAGTTTTAGAATTCTATTCTACAATTAACCCGTTAATGATTCCGAATAAAAAACTCATTAATGGGTCCTTTTTCTTGGATGAAGTTATTGACTTTGGTAGTTCCTATGATTCATATCAAAATTAAGTACCCTTATTTGGTACAATTTTTTATTCATAAAAATAATTTTAATTTTCTATATCTGTATAAAGATCTTACTTAATCTTAATAATTAAGTATTAACTTTTCACTAGTAACGATTATATCATTTAATCAATTGTAACTTATGAATTTGCATAGTTGACGGATTTGGTAAAGAATCAGAATAATTAAAAATATAAAAATGAGGTCTTGCATATCTTAATTTTTTTATTTAGTTTTTTCAAAAAAAATAAGATCTGGTGAATCGGAAACAATTAATATTGTATTATTGTATTTAAATAATAAAAAAGGGGTTTTATTTTTTATGGAACATACATATCCATATGCATGGATCATACCTTTCGTTCCACTTCCAGTTCCTGTCTTAATAGGAGTAGGGCTTCTCCTTTTTCCGACGGCAACCAAAAGTATTCGTCGTATGTGGGCTTTTCCTAGTGTTTTCTTATTAAGTATACTTCTTCTTTTTTCGGCGGATCTGTCTATTGGGCAAATAAATAGCAATTCCATATATCAATATGTATGGTCTTGGACTATCAATAATTATTTTTCTTTAGAATTCGGACACTTGATCGACCCACTTACTTCTATTATGTTAATATTAATCACTACTGTTGGAATTATCGTTCTTATTTATAGTGATAATTATATGTCTCATGATCAAGGATATGTAAGATTTTTTGCTTATATGAGTTTTTTTAATACTTCCATGTTGGGATTGGTTACTAGTTCTAATTTGATACAAATTTATATTTTTTGGGAATTGGTCGGAATGTGTTCTTATCTATTAATAGGTTTTTGGTTCACACGACCTGTTGCGGCAAATGCTTGTCAAAAAGCTTTTGTAACTAATCGGATAGGGGATTTTGGTTTATTCTTAGGAATTTTGGGTCTTTATTGGATAACAGGTAGTTTTGAATTTCGGGATTTGTTCGAAATATTTAATAATTTAAATAATAATAATTATTTAAATTTTGTATTTGCTACTTTGTGTGCTTTTCTATTATTTTCCGGTGCAGTTGCTAAATCTGCGCAATTCCCTCTTCATGTATGGTTACCCGATGCCATGGAGGGGCCTACCCCGATTTCGGCTCTTATCCATGCTGCTACGATGGTAGCAGCGGGCATTTTTATTGTTGCTCGCCTTCTTCCTCTTTTCATAGTTATACCTTACATAATGAATCTAATATCTTTAATAAGTATAATAACAGTACTCTTAGGAGCTACTTTAGCTCTTGCTCAAAAAGATATTAAGAGAAGTTTAGCCTATTCTACAATGTCTCAATTGGGTTATATGATGTTAGCTTTAGGCATGGGCTCGTATCGAGCTGCTTTATTTCATTTGATTACTCATGCTTATTCGAAAGCATTATTGTTTTTAGGATCCGGATCGATTATTCATTCAATGGAAGCTATCGTTGGGTATTCTCCAGATAAAAGTCAGAATATGGTTCTTATGGGCGGTTTCAAAAAATATGTGCCAATTATAAAAACGGCTTTTTTATTAGGTACACTTTCTCTTTGTGGTATTCCACCACTTGCTTGTTTTTGGTCCAAAGATGAAATTCTTAATGATACTTGGTTATATTCACCTAATTTTGCAATAATAGCTTGTTCCACAGCCGGGTTAACCGCATTTTATATGTTTCGAATTTATTTACTTACTTTTGAAGGGCATTTAAACATGAATTTTAAAAATTATAGTGGTAAAAAAAGGAGCTCGTTCCATTCAATATCTCTATGGGGTAAAGAAGGTACAA